CAACTTGTTTTTTAAAAATCCACATTTTACTTTTCAATAGAAAAGTGAGGGGAAATTTTTAGGCACTGCGTTTGTTTGTTTTGAGATCCTAGACAATCAATCGAAGAAGTGGATCAAATTAAATTAAATCAAAAAGAGGAAAGGGCCCTTATTTTCATAAAAGAATTAATAAAAAGAATAAAAAAGGCTTCAAGATATAAGTACAAAAAAAGTGGTTCAGTAATCCAACCTTAAGCAGGAAAATTTCCATCTATTTTTTTTGTATTATTTTGGCGATATGGCCGAGTGGTAAGGCGGGGGACTGCAAATCCTTTTTCCCCAGTTCAAATCCGGGTGTCGCCTGATCAATAAAAGACTCGAAATCTATTATTCAGTTCTGTTGATATATAACTTATAACTCAACCTTTTTCCCCGGCAGCAGAAACGGGTTGTGCATTAGGCCTGGGGTTTTATAAAAGATTGTAGTAAATCTTTGCATCTAGGATTAAAACGATTCTAATGGTGGAAGGGCTATCACGACTTCGAGAGCCCCCTCTATTATACTACTAATGTAGTGTATACTATCTGAATCTTAAATTCCGTTGGATAGACCAGATACGAAATCTAATAAAATTAGCAGTTTCGTTGTGTAAAGACCGGAAGAGCCTTTATATACATAAATATACTTAATAATAAGAGTACTTACTATATATCTATACAGACTCACGAGAATTTATGAGCGTTCACATTCAATATTAGACTGAGTGGAAAATAAAATTAACTTCTCTAGAGATAAAAACGGGCAAAAAGAACAGGCCCTTTTATTCCTATATGTTCCATTCGTAACATTGCCTTAAGGCGTAATTGCCTATTTTACTTGTGTTGAGTCTTTCCCAATTAGAAGTCGTATAGGAATTTAGTAGAAGTTATTGGGATTAGTTCATCAACAGTGTTCGGTCAGAGTCCCTTTTTGACTCTGCGCCGTTGATTCGACTATTATTAATGAGCAATAATGGAATAATTCCTTCATAGAGATAGGGGACATAATTCACATGGATATAGTAAGTCTCGCTTGGGCTGCTTTAATGGTAGTCTTTACTTTTTCCCTTTCACTCGTAGTATGGGGAAGAAGTGGACTCTAGAGGTACTACGAATTGAATTGATTTAGGAATCTCAAACCATATCAATTGTTTTATAGATCGTTCTGCAACATGTTTTGAATTATTTAAAAAATATCTTCATTTAGGACTTACCTTACATTGGATTCTAGTGGAGTAATGTATTTTATGAATAAAATTCTTTCAATCAAAGAGATATTTCCAGGATTCCCATATTAGTATCTCGAAAGCAAGGGGATACAGATTATTGTAATTTTATTCCAACCAAATTCGTCCTAAAATTTCTATTTCAATGAACGGGCTCTTCCCAGAATTTTAGTTTTAGATGGATACTAAAGAAGGCCCGACCCCCCTTTTTTTGTTTCCCTCTTTACTTTTTCCTGCTCAAAAAGAAAATTTTTAAGTGTATACACGATTTCTAGGAGAAAAAATTAGGCATAGTAGTTGTATAACGAGAGAGTATGCATAATAAGATCTTGACTTGGGAGTCACATATTGCGCACTTACCGATTCTTTTATTTTTTTCGAAATTACATTAAGGTTTTCAAGCATTAAAAATTTGTGAGGTTTATTCTTTATTATACTTATTCATTCCCTTTTAAAATTTGAAAATCCGAATCAATGGATCAATCCAGTTTTTATTAGGAATACTATAAAAAAAATATTACGGCTCTTTAATAGACGCCGCTAATGCTTTTTCCTTCGTTGATTCTTTCGATAGATCACGAGACGCAGATTACAAATAATAAGAAATCTCTAAATTAGAACTATAAAGTAAGACAAGACAATTTTTTAATTTTAATATTGATCAAAAAAAAGATGTATAAAAAAAGACATTTGGTTCTATGTAAATTCCATATATTATCTTGATATTTACATATTTACATTACATATATCAAGATAATATTGTAGATTGATCAACACGAAGTCCCTGTCTTTATTATAAAGTACAACTTTAGACACTACACTAAAAATAAAAATAATAGATATGGTAAGAAAGAAATATATATTTCTTTCTTACTATACTAGAATATCGGATCTGATAGAATACTGTCGATTCTAGTCCGCTCATTTCATTTAAGATGCCAAATTGGAATAATTTTCCCTTTTTTATTCAATCTTTGATAAGAACTCAGAAGTCAAGTTTCATTCAAATTAATTAATCCTTTTTATTTTGACTTTCTGTTTTTACATAAATTATAAGCAGAAAAGCAGTAGGAACTAGAATGAACAGTGCAGTAGCAATAAATGCAAGAATATTTACTTCCATAATTTCATTTTTTTTTACTTCACAATAACTCGGGATTTAATCCCATAGATATGATAAGCCTGTAAATTCAATGAATGAATTATCTCTCAATGATCTTGAATCGGATCAATATCATGAATAACAATATCTGAGC